GTTCATGTAGCTTAAAACCAAAGCAAGGCACTGAAAATGCCTAGATGAGTATATCAACTCCATAAACACATAGGTTTGGTCCCAGCCTTCCTGTTAACTTTCAATAGACTTACACATGCAAGCATCTACGCCCCGGTGAGAATGCCCTCTAAGTCAACCAGACCATGAGGAGCGGGTATCAAGCACACTACTAGTAGCTCATGACACCTTGCTTAACCACACCCCCACGGGAAACAGCAGTGACAAAAATTAAGCCATAAACGAAAGTTTGACTAAGCCATATTGACTAGGGTTGGTAAATCTCGTGCCAGCCACCGCGGTCATACGATTAACCCAAGCTAACAGGAATACGGCGTAAAACGTGTTAAAGCGCTACACAAAATAGAGTTAAGTTTTTATTAAACTGTAAAAAGTCATAATTACAATAAAAATAAACGACGAAAGTAACTCTACAACAGCTGATACACCATAGCTAAGACCCAAACTGGGATTAGATACCCCACTATGCTTAGCCCTAAACATAAATAATTATAAAACAAAATTATTCGCCAGAGTACTACCGGCAACGGCCCAAAACTCAAAGGACTTGGCGGTGCTTTATACCCTTCTAGAGGAGCCTGTTCTATAATCGATAAACCCCGATAAACCCCACCAATCCTTGCTAATACAGTCTATATACCGCCATCTTCAGCAAACCCTAAAAAGGAACAAAAGTAAGCATAATCATTACACATAAAAACGTTAGGTCAAGGTGTAACCTATGGAATGGAAAGAAATGGGCTACATTTTCTACTTTAAGAAAACCCACACGAAAGTTATTATGAAACTAATAACCAAAGGAGGATTTAGTAGTAAGCTAAGAATAGAGTGCTTAGCTGAATCAGGCCATGAAGCACGCACACACCGCCCGTCACCCTCCTCAAGTAATTTACGATGCACTTAAATTTATTACACGCACCAACCATATAAGAGGAGACAAGTCGTAACAAGGTAAGCATACTGGAAAGTGTGCTTGGATAAACCAAAACATAGCTTAAACAAAGCATCTAGTTTACACCTAGGAGATTTCACATATCATGAATGTTTTGAACCACACCTAGCCCAAACCCTCATTTTCCAATTTAACAACCAAAACAAAATAAAATAAAACATTTACCCTAATTTAAAGTATAGGAGATAGAAATTCTAAACATGGCGCTATAGAGATAGTACCGCAAGGGAACGATGAAAGAAAAAAGTCAAAGTACAAAAAAGCAAAGATTAACCCTTGTACCTTTTGCATAATGAGTTAACGAGCAGAAGACTTAACAAAACGAATTTTAGCTAAGTAACCCGAAACCAGACGAGCTACTCACGGACAGTTTATTAGAACCAACTCATCTATGTGGCAAAATAGTGAGAAGATCCATAAGTAGAGGTGACATGCCTAACGAGCCTGGTGATAGCTGGTTGTCCAGGAAATGAATCTTAGTTCAGCTTTAAAAATACCAAAAATATAAACAAATCCTACTGTATTTTTAAAAGTTAGTCTAAAAAGGTACAGCCTTTTAGAAATGGGTACAACCTTCACTAGAGAGTAAAATTTAACAATACCATAGTGGGCCTAAAAGCAGCCATCAATTAAGAAAGCGTTAAAGCTCAACAATAATAACTATATTAATACCAATAGCAAACGACCAACTCCTAGACCTAATACTGGACTACTCTATGATAAAATAGAAGCAACAATGTTAATATGAGTAACAAGAAATATTTTCTCCTCGCACAAGTTTAAATCAGTACCTGATAATAGACTGATTGTTAACAGTAAATAAATATAATCCAACAATAAACAACTTATTAACCACACTGTTAACCCAACACAGGAGTGCACTCAGGAAAGATTCAAAGAAGTAAAAGGAACTCGGCAAACACAAACCCCGCCTGTTTACCAAAAACATCACCTCCAGCATTCCTAGTATTGGAGGCACTGCCTGCCCAGTGACAAATGTTAAACGGCCGCGGTATCCTGACCGTGCAAAGGTAGCATAATCATTTGTTCTCTAAATAAGGACTTGTATGAATGGCCACACGAGGGTTTTACTGTCTCTTACTTCCAATCAGTGAAATTGACCTCCCCGTGAAGAGGCGGGGATGAACCAACAAGACGAGAAGACCCTATGGAGCTTCAACTAACTAGCTCAAAGAGAACAAACTTAATCACCAAGAGATAACAGCACTCTATATGAGTTAGCAGTTTTGGTTGGGGTGACCTCGGAGAATAAAAAATCCTCCGAGCGATTTTAAAGACTAGACCCACAAGTCAAACCAAACTATCGCTTATTGACCCAAATATTTGATCAACGGAATAAGTTACCCTAGGGATAACAGCGCAATCCTATTCAAGAGTCCATATCGACAATAGGGTTTACGACCTCGATGTTGGATCAGGACATCCCGATGGTGCAACCGCTATCAAAGGTTCGTTTGTTCAACGATTAAAGTCCTACGTGATCTGAGTTCAGACCGGAGTAATCCAGGTCGGTTTCTATCTGTTATGTATTTCTCCCAGTACGAAAGGACAAGAGAAATGAGGCCAACTTTAATAAAGCGCCTCAGACCAATTAATGACCTCATCTCAATTAACCCCACAAACAAACCCTGCCCTAGAAAAGGGCCCAGTTAAGGTGGCAGAGCCCGGTAATTGCGTAAAACTTAAACCTTTATATTCAGAGATTCAAATCCTCTCCTTAACAAATGTTCATAGTTAATACTCTTATACTAATTATCCCTATTCTCCTAGCCGTAGCCTTCCTAACATTAGTTGAACGAAAAATTCTAGGCTACATACAATTTCGAAAAGGTCCAAATGTTGTAGGCCCATACGGCCTACTTCAACCCATTGCAGATGCAATTAAACTTTTCATTAAAGAGCCTCTACGACCTGCTACATCCTCAATCTCAATATTTATTCTAGCACCCATTTTAGCCCTAAGCCTAGCCTTAACCATATGAATCCCCCTACCTATACCCTATCCACTCATTAACATAAACCTAGGAGTCCTTTTTATATTGGCTATATCAAGCCTAGCCGTATACTCAATCCTCTGATCAGGCTGAGCTTCCAACTCAAAATATGCCCTCATTGGAGCTCTACGAGCAGTAGCACAAACAATCTCATATGAAGTAACACTAGCAATTATCCTATTATCAGTACTGCTGATAAACGGATCCTTCACCCTCTCCACATTAATTATTACCCAAGAACAAACATGACTAATCTTCCCAGCATGACCCTTAGCAATAATATGATTTATCTCAACACTAGCAGAAACAAACCGAGCACCATTTGACCTCACCGAAGGAGAATCAGAACTAGTCTCGGGTTTTAACGTAGAATATGCAGCAGGACCATTCGCCCTATTTTTCATAGCAGAATACGCCAACATTATTATAATAAACATCTTCACAACAACCCTATTCCTAGGAGCATTTCACAATCCATATATACCAGAACTTTACACAATCAACTTCACCATTAAATCTTTACTACTCACAATCACTTTCCTATGAATTCGAGCATCTTACCCACGATTCCGTTACGACCAACTAATACACTTACTATGAAAAAATTTCCTACCCTTAACACTAGCCCTATGTATATGACATGTATCCATACCCATCCTCCTATCGAGCATCCCTCCACAAACATAAGAAATATGTCTGACAAAAGAGTTACTTTGATAGAGTAAATAATAGAGGTTTAAGCCCTCTTATTTCTAGAACTATAGGAATTGAACCTACTCCTAAGAATCCAAAACTCTTTGTGCTCCCAATTACACCAAATTCTAGTAGTAAGGTCAGCTAATTAAGCTATCGGGCCCATACCCCGAAAATGTTGGTTTATATCCTTCCCGTACTAATAAACCCAATTATCTTTATTATTATTCTAATAACTATTATATTCGGAACCATTATCGTCATAATCAGCTCACACTGACTACTCATCTGAATTGGATTTGAAATAAATATACTCGCTATTATTCCTATCATAATAAAAAAACATAACCCACGAGCTACAGAAGCATCAACCAAATATTTCCTAACCCAATCCACAGCCTCAATACTATTAATAATAGCTGTCATTATTAACTTAATATTCTCAGGACAATGAACCGTAATAAAACTATTTAATTCAACAGCCTCCATACTTATAACAATAGCCCTTACCATAAAACTAGGAATAGCCCCCTTCCACTTCTGAGTTCCAGAAGTAACACAAGGCATTTCTCTGTCTTCAGGCCTAATTCTACTCACATGGCAAAAACTAGCACCCATATCAGTACTCTACCAAATTTCCCCATCTATTAACTTAAACTTAATTATAACCCTATCGGTCCTGTCAATTATAATTGGAGGCTGAGGAGGACTAAATCAAACACAACTACGAAAAATCATAGCCTACTCCTCAATCGCCCATATAGGCTGAATAACGGCAGTTCTACTATATAACCCTACCATAACACTGCTAAATTTAATTATTTATATCATCATAACCTCCACTATATTTACCTTATTTATAGCCAACTCAACCACAACCACTCTATCACTAGCCCACACATGAAATAAAGCACCAATTATAACAGCTTTAGTCCTCATCACCCTTTTATCAATAGGAGGACTCCCCCCACTATCAGGGTTTATACCAAAATGAATAATTATCCAAGAAATAACAAAAAATGACAACATTATCCTACCAACCTTCATAGCAATCACAGCACTACTAAACCTATATTTCTACATACGACTTACTTACTCTACCGCACTCACAATATTTCCCTCCACAAACAACATAAAAATAAAATGACAATTCTTCACCACAAAACAAATAACCCTTCTACCAACAATAGTGATTCTATCCACTATAATTTTACCACTCACACCAATTCTATCAACCCTAGAATAGGAATTTAGGTTAAATAGACCAAGAGCCTTCAAAGCCCTAAGCAAGTATAATTTACTTAATTCCTGCTAAGGACTGCAAGACTATATCTTACATCAACTGAATGCAAATCAATCACTTTAATTAAGCTAAGTCCTCACTAGATTGGTGGGCTCCACCCCCACGAAACTTTAGTTAACAGCTAAACACCCTAAACAACTGGCTTCAATCTACTTCTCCCGCCGCGAGAAAAAAAAGGCGGGAGAAGCCCCGGCAGAATTGAAGCTGCTTCTTTGAATTTGCAATTCAATATGTTAATTCACCACGGAGCTTGGTAAAAAGAGGAATCAAACCCCTGTCCTTAGATTTACAGTCTAATGCTTCACTCAGCCATTTTACCCATGTTCATTAACCGCTGATTATTTTCAACTAACCATAAAGATATCGGTACCTTGTACCTCCTATTCGGTGCTTGAGCTGGCATAGTGGGAACCGCCCTAAGCTTACTAATTCGCGCTGAATTAGGTCAACCTGGGACTTTACTTGGAGATGATCAAATCTACAACGTAGTCGTAACCGCACATGCATTCGTAATAATCTTCTTTATAGTAATACCTATTATGATTGGAGGGTTTGGCAACTGACTAGTCCCTCTAATAATTGGAGCCCCCGACATAGCATTCCCTCGAATAAATAATATAAGCTTTTGACTGCTTCCTCCTTCTTTTCTACTACTCCTAGCATCTTCTATAGTTGAAGCTGGAGCCGGAACAGGTTGAACCGTATATCCCCCTCTAGCTGGCAACCTAGCTCATGCAGGAGCCTCAGTAGATCTCACTATTTTCTCTTTACACTTAGCAGGTGTTTCCTCAATTTTAGGAGCCATCAATTTTATCACAACAATCATTAACATAAAACCCCCTGCAATAACACAATATCAAACTCCCTTGTTTGTATGATCTGTGCTAATTACTGCTGTTTTACTTCTCCTTTCACTCCCTGTATTAGCAGCCGGCATTACAATACTATTAACAGATCGAAACCTAAATACAACCTTCTTTGACCCAGCAGGAGGGGGAGACCCTATCTTATATCAACATCTGTTCTGATTCTTTGGTCACCCTGAAGTATATATCCTTATTTTACCTGGATTCGGAATAATTTCTCACATTGTAACCTACTACTCAGGAAAAAAAGAACCATTTGGATATATAGGAATAGTGTGAGCTATAATATCAATCGGATTCCTGGGGTTCATCGTATGAGCTCATCATATATTCACAGTCGGAATAGACGTCGACACACGAGCCTACTTCACATCAGCTACCATAATTATTGCCATCCCAACCGGAGTAAAAGTCTTTAGCTGACTAGCAACACTCCATGGAGGTAATATCAAATGATCTCCTGCTATAATATGGGCCCTAGGCTTCATTTTCCTCTTCACAGTTGGAGGCCTAACTGGAATTGTCCTAGCCAACTCTTCTCTTGACATTGTTCTTCATGATACATATTATGTAGTCGCACATTTTCACTATGTCCTATCAATAGGAGCTGTATTCGCTATTATAGGAGGATTTGTACATTGATTTCCACTATTCTCAGGCTACACTCTAAACATAACATGAGCCAAAATCCATTTCGCAATTATGTTTGTAGGCGTAAACATAACATTCTTCCCACAACACTTCTTAGGCTTGTCTGGCATGCCACGACGATATTCTGATTATCCAGACGCATACACGATGTGAAATACCATCTCATCTATAGGCTCATTTATTTCACTAACAGCGGTGATACTAATAATTTTTATTATCTGAGAGGCATTTGCATCCAAACGAGAAGTCTCGACCGTAGACCTAACTACAACTAACCTAGAGTGACTAAACGGATGTCCCCCACCATACCACACATTTGAAGAACCCGCATATGTAAACCTAAAGTAAGAAAGGAAGGAATCGAACCCCCTATAATTGGTTTCAAGCCAACACCATAACCACTATGTCTTTCTCAATTAATGAGATGTTAGTAAAACATTACATAACCTTGTCAAGATTAAATTACAGGTGAAAATCCCGTACATCTCATATGGCATACCCCATGCAACTAGGATTTCAAGACGCAACGTCACCTATTATAGAAGAATTATTGCATTTCCACGACCATACACTAATAATCGTCTTTTTAATTAGTTCATTGGTACTTTATATTATCTCCCTGATACTAACAACAAAGTTAACCCATACTAGTACTATAGATGCACAAGAAGTAGAAACAATCTGAACCATTTTACCAGCCATCATTTTGATCATAATTGCCCTCCCATCTTTGCGGATTTTATACATAATAGACGAAATCAACAACCCATCTCTCACGGTAAAGACCATAGGACATCAATGATACTGAAGCTACGAATATACAGATTACGAAGACCTAAGCTTCGACTCCTATATAATTCCAACATCAGAATTAAAACCAGGAGAATTACGTCTACTGGAAGTGGACAATCGAGTCGTATTACCCATGGAAATAACAATTCGAATACTAATTTCCTCCGAAGACGTATTACACTCATGAGCAGTACCCTCTTTAGGACTGAAAACAGACGCAATTCCAGGCCGTCTAAACCAAACAACCCTTATATCAACCCGACCGGGACTATACTATGGCCAATGTTCAGAAATCTGCGGGTCAAATCACAGTTTTATACCAATTGTCCTCGAACTAGTCCCACTAAAATATTTTGAAAAGTGATCTGCATCAATACTATAATATCGCCAAGAAGCTATATCAGCATTAACCTTTTAAGTTAAAGATTGAGAGCACATTAACTCTCCTTGACGACATGCCACAACTAGATACATCAACATGACTCACAATAATCCTATCAATATTTCTAGTCCTCTTTATTATTTTCCAAATAAAAATTTCGAAACATAACTTCTACTACAACCCAGAATTAACACCAATAGGAACACCAAAGCAAAACACCCCCTGAGAAACAAAATGAACGAAAATCTATTTGCCTCTTTCATTACCCCTATAATTCTAGGCCTTCCCCTTGTTACCCTAATCGTCTTATTCCCCAGCTTACTGTTTCCTACATCAAACCGACTAATTAACAACCGCCTCATTTCTCTCCAACAGTGAATACTCCAACTTGTATCAAAACAAATAATAAGCATTCACAATGCCAAGGGACAAACATGAACACTAATACTAATATCCCTAATTCTATTCATTGGATCAACAAACCTGCTAGGCCTATTACCCCACTCATTTACACCAACCACACAACTATCAATAAATCTGGGTATAGCTATTCCTCTATGAGCAGGAGCTGTCATTACAGGCTTCCGTAACAAAACTAAGGCATCACTTGCCCATTTCTTACCACAAGGGACACCAACCCCACTAATTCCAATGCTAGTAATTATTGAGACTATCAGCCTTTTCATTCAACCAATAGCCCTTGCTGTACGACTAACAGCTAATATCACAGCAGGACACTTACTAATTCATTTAATCGGAGGAGCCACCCTAGCACTAATAAATATTAGCACCGCAACGGCCCTTATTACGTTCATTGTCCTAATTCTACTAACAATTCTCGAGTTCGCAGTAGCTATAATTCAAGCCTACGTATTTACCCTTTTAGTCAGCCTATACTTGCACGATAACACGTAATGACACACCAAACCCATGCTTATCACATAGTAAACCCAAGCCCCTGACCCCTCACAGGAGCATTATCCGCCCTCTTAATAACGTCTGGTTTAATTATATGATTCCACTTCAACTCAACGACCCTATTAGTGTTTGGCCTAACAACAAACACATTAACAATATATCAATGATGACGGGACATCATCCGAGAGAGTACATTTCAAGGTCACCACACCCCGACCGTCCAAAAAGGCCTTCGCTACGGAATAATTCTATTTATTATCTCAGAAGTCTTATTCTTTACCGGATTCTTCTGAGCATTTTACCACTCAAGTCTTGCCCCCACACCCGAACTAGGTGGCTGCTGGCCCCCAACAGGTATTCACCCACTCAATCCCCTAGAAGTCCCATTACTCAACACTTCCGTCCTCCTAGCCTCAGGAGTCTCAATCACTTGAGCCCACCACAGCCTTATAGAAGGAAACCGTAACCACATGCTACAAGCCCTATTTATCACCATTGCCCTAGGTGTATACTTCACACTCCTACAAGCCTCAGAATACTATGAGGCGCCCTTTACCATCTCAGACGGCGTCTACGGCTCAACCTTTTTCGTAGCCACTGGATTCCACGGCCTCCATGTAATTATCGGATCCACTTTCTTAATCGTCTGCTTTCTCCGCCAACTAAAATTTCACTTTACCTCAAGTCACCACTTTGGCTTCGAAGCAGCTGCTTGATACTGACATTTCGTAGACGTAGTATGACTTTTCCTCTATGTTTCTATTTATTGATGAGGATCATATTCTTTTAGTATTAATTAGTACAACTGACTTCCAATCAGTTAGCTTCGGTCTAATCCGAAAAAGAATAATAAACCTAATAATAGCCCTCCTAACTAACCTCACACTAACTACACTACTCGTCACTATTGCATTCTGACTCCCCCAGTTAAATGCATACTCAGAAAAAACAAGCCCATACGAATGTGGATTTGACCCTATGGGATCAGCCCGCCTCCCTTTCTCCATAAAATTTTTCCTAGTAGCCATCACATTCCTCCTCTTCGACTTAGAAATTGCACTACTCCTGCCACTACCATGAGCCTCACAAACAACTAACCTAAACACAATACTTACCATAGCCCTCCTCCTAATCCTTCTACTAGCTGTTAGCCTGGCCTACGAATGAACCCAAAAAGGACTAGAATGAACTGAATATGGTACTTAGTTTAAAATAAAATAAATGATTTCGACTCATTAGATTATGATTAAATTCATAATTACCAAATGTCCCTCGTACACATAAATATTATAGTAGCATTTGCAGTATCTCTCACAGGATTACTAATATACCGATCCCACCTAATATCATCCCTTTTATGTCTTGAAGGAATAATATTATCCTTATTCATTATAGCCACCCTAATAATCCTAAATTCACACTTTACCCTAGCCAACATAATACCCATCATCCTACTAGTATTTGCAGCCTGCGAAGCAGCACTAGGCCTATCCCTGCTAGTTATGGTCTCAAACACATACGGTACTGATTACGTACAAAACCTTAACTTACTACAATGCTAAAATATATTATCCCCACAGCAATACTCATGCCCCTGACCTGACTATCAAAAAATAACATAATCTGAATTAACCCCACCCTTCACAGCCTATTAATCAGCCTCACAAGTCTGCTCCTCATAAATCAATTCAACGATAACAGTCTCAATTTTTCATTAATCTTTTTCTCTGATTCTTTATCTATACCACTACTTATTCTAACTATATGACTTCTCCCCCTAATACTAATAGCTAGTCAGCATCATCTATCAAAAGAAAACCTGACCCGAAAAAAACTATTTATCTCCATACTAATTCTATTACAACTATTTCTAATCATAACATTTACTGCCACAGAACTGATCTTCTTTTATATTTTATTCGAAGCAACACTAGTCCCAACACTCATTATTATTACTCGATGAGGAAATCAAGCAGAACGTCTAAACGCTGGCCTCTACTTCCTGTTCTATACACTAACAGGATCCCTACCCCTACTGGTTGCATTAATCCATATTCAAGACATAATAGGGTCCCTGAACTTCCTGATCCTCCAATACTGAGTCCAACCAATACCCAACTCTTGATCCAATATTTTCATATGATTGGCATGTATAATAGCCTTTATAGTAAAAATGCCACTGTATGGCCTCCACCTTTGACTACCTAAAGCTCATGTGGAAGCCCCCATTGCAGGCTCTATAGTCCTCGCAGCAATCCTACTAAAACTAGGAGGATATGGTATATTACGAATTACATTAATCCTAAATCCAGTAACCGACTTTATAGCATATCCCTTTATTATATTATCCCTATGAGGCATAATCATGACTAGCTCAATCTGTCTCCGCCAAACGGATCTGAAGTCACTTATCGCATACTCCTCCGTCAGCCACATAGCACTGGTCATCGTGGCCATCCTTATCCAAACACCCTGAAGCTACATAGGGGCTACCGCCTTGATAATCGCCCATGGCCTCACATCCTCCATACTTTTTTGCCTAGCAAATTCCAACTATGAACGAATTCATAGCCGTACAATAATTCTAGCTCGCGGCCTACAAACACTTCTCCCACTCATAGCAACCTGATGACTCCTAGCAAGCCTAACCAACCTGGCCCTACCCCCAACAATTAACCTAATCGGAGAACTATTCGTGGTAATATCAACCTTCTCATGATCCAACATCACAATTATCTTAATAGGACTCAACATAGTAATTACTGCCCTATACTCCCTCTACATATTAATCACAACACAACGAGGCAAATATACCCACCATATCAACAACATCTCACCTTCCTTTACACGAGAAAATGCACTCATATCACTACATATTCTGCCACTACTACTCCTATCCCTAAATCCAAAAATCATCCTAGGCCCCTTATACTGTGAATATAGTTTAAAAAAAACATTAGATTGTGAATCTAACAATAGAAGCCTATCATCTTCTTATTTACCGAAAAAGTACGCAGGAACTGCTAATTCTAAGCCCCCATGTCTAACAACATGGCTTTTTCAAACTTTTAAAGGATGGTAGTTATCCATTGGTCTTAGGAACCAAAAAATTGGTGCAACTCCAAATAAAAGTAATAAATATATTCTCCTCCTTCACACTAATAACCCTACTCCTACTAACCGTGCCCATCATAATAGCAGGCTCCAGCACCCACAAAACCCCTAACTACCCACTTTACGTAAAAACAACTGTCTCATGTGCCTTCATCACCAGCATAATTCCCACAATAATATTTATTCACACAGGACAAGAAATAATTATCTCAAACTGACACTGATTGACTATCCAAACCCTTAAATTATCACTCAGTTTTAAAATAGACTACTTCTCAATAATGTTTGTCCCAGTAGCATTATTCGTCACATGATCCATCCTAGAATTCTCAATATGATATATACACTCAGACCCTAACATCAACCAATTCTTTAAATATCTACTCTTATTCCTAATCACTATACTCATCCTTGTTACCGCAAATAATCTCTTTCAACTGTTCATCGGCTGAGAAGGAGTGGGAATTATATCTTTCCTACTCATTGGATGATGATACGGACGAGCAGATGCAAACACAGCAGCCCTACAAGCAATCCTATATAACCGCATTGGCGACATTGGATTTATTCTAGCAATAGCATGATTCCTAACCAACCTCAACACTTGGGACCTTCAACAAATTTTTATACTAGAACCAAGTAACTCAAACCTACCCCTAATAGGCCTGGTATTAGCTGCAACCGGAAAATCCGCACAATTCGGCCTACACCCATGACTACCTTCCGCAATAGAAGGTCCAACTCCTGTCTCAGCATTACTTCACTCAAGCACAATAGTGGTAGCAGGTATTTTCCTGCTTATTCGCTTTTACCCACTGACAGAAAACAACAAACCCGTTCAATCTATCATGTTATGCCTAGGGGCTATCACTACATTATTCACAGCAATATGCGCCCTTACCCAAAACGATATTAAGAAAATCGTTGCCTTCTCTACATCCAGCCAACTAGGCCTTATAATAGTAACAATCGGCATTAATCAACCCTACCTAGCATTTCTTCACATCTGCACCCACGCCTTTTTCAAAGCTATACTATTTATATGCTCTGGCTCTATTATCCACAGCCTAAATGATGAACAAGACATCCGAAAAATAGGAGGCCTATTCAAAACAATACCATTCACCACAACAGCCCTCATTATTGGCAGCCTCGCACTCACAGGAATACCTTTCCTCACCGGATTTTACTCTAAAGACCTAATCATTGAATCTGCCAACACGTCGTATACCAACGCCTGAGCCCTTTTAATAACACTAGTCGCCACCTCTTTCACAGCCATCTATAGCACACGTATTATTTTCTTCGCTCTACTAGGACAGCCCCGATTTATAACCCTTATTACCATCAACGAAAATAACCCCTTCCTAATTAACTCAATCAAACGCCTGCTAATTGGAAGCCTCTTCGCAGGATTCATTATTTCCAATAATATCCCCCCAACAACAATTCCCCAAATAACCATACCCCACTACCTAAAATTAACGGCCCTAACGGTCACAATCCTGGGCTTCATCCTAGCACTAGAGATCAGCAATATAACCTACAACCTAAAATTCAACTACCCATCAAACACCTTTAAATTCTCCAACCTACTAGGATATTATCCCACAATTATGCATCGCCTAACTCCCTACATAAACCTAACAATAAGCCAAAAATCAGCATCATCTCTCCTAGACCTAATTTGACTAGAAAACATTTTACCAAAAACCATCTCATCCACCCAAATAAAGATATCCACTGTAATCACAAACCAAAAAGGCCTAATCAAATTATATTTCCTTTCTTTCCTAATTACTATCCTCACCAGCACAATTCTACTTAATTTCCACGAGTAATCTCCATAATAACCACAACACCAATTAACAAAGATCAGCCAGTCACAATAACCAATCAAGTACCATAACTATACAAAGCCGCAATACCCATAGCCTCCTCACTAAAAAATCCAGAATCCCCAGTATCGTAAATAACCCAATCTCCTACCCCATTAAACTTAAACACAATTTCAACCTCCTCATCCTTTAACACATAATAAACTATTAAAAACTCCATCAATAACCCAGTAACAAATGCCCCTAAAACAGTCTTATTAGAAACTCAAACCTCAGGATACTGCTCAGTAGCTATAGCCGTTGTATAGCCAAAAACCACCATCATACCCCCTAAATAAATCAAAAAAACCATTAAACCTAAAAAAGACCCACCAAAATTCAACACGATACCACACCCAACCCCACCACTCACAATTAACCCCAACCCCCCATAAATGGGTGAAGGCTTTGAAGAAAATCCCACAAAACCAATCACAAAAATAATACTTAAAATAAATACAATATATATTATCATTATTCTCACATGGAATCTAACCACGACTAATGATATGAAAAACCATCGTTGTCATTCAACTACGAGAACACTAATGACCAACATTCGAAAAACTCACCCACTGATAAAAATTGTAAACAACGCATTCATCGACCTCCCAGCCCCATCAAACATCTCATCATGATGAAACTTTGGCTCCCTACTAGGTGTCTGCCTAATTCTGCAAATTTTAACAGGCCTATTCCTAGCAATACACTACACATCCGACACAACAACAGCATTCTCCTCTGTCACCCACATTTGCCGAGACGTCAACTATGGCTGAATCATCCGATACATACACGCAAACGGAGCATCAATATTTTTCATCTGCCTATTCATACACGTAGGACGAGGCCTTTACTACGGGTCGTATACTTTCCTAGAGACATGAAACGTCGGAGTAATCCTCCTATTCGCAACAATAGCGACAGCATTTATAGGCTACGTCCTACCATGAGGACAAATATCATTTTGAGGGGCAACAGTCATCACTAACCTTCTCTCAGCAATCCCATACATCGGCACAGACCTAGTCGAATGGATTTGAGGGGGGTTCTCCGTAGACAAAGCAACCCTCACCCGATTTTTCGCCTTCCACTTTATTCTCCCTTTTATTATTGCTGCCCTTGCCATAGTCCATCTACTCTTTCTCCACGAAACAGGCTCCAACAACCCTACAGGAATCACCTCAGACACAGACAAGATCCCATTCCACCCTTATTATACCATTAAAGACATCTTAGGCGCCCTACTACTAATCCTAGCCCTTATGCTACTAGTATTATTCGCACCCGACCTACTTGGAGACCCAGACAATTACACCCCAGCAAATCCACTTAACACACCCCCTCACATCAAACCCGAATGATACTTCCTATTTGCATACGCAATCTTACGATCAATCCCTAACAAACTAGGAGGCGTCCTAGCCCTAGTCCTCTCAATCTTAATCCTGGTACTCGTACCCGCACTCCATACATCCAAACAACGAAGCATGATATTTCGACCAATCAGCCAATGTATTTTCTGAATCTTAGTAGCAGACTTATTAACACTCACATGAATCGGCGGACAACCAGTTGAACATCCATACATTATCATCGGACAATTAGCATCTATCATATATTTCCTACTTATCCTAGTACTTATACCAGTAGCCAGTACTATTGAAAATAACCTTCTAAAATGAAGATAAGTCTTTGTAGTATACTGAATACATTGGTCTTGTAAACCAAAAAAGGAGAACAACCAACCTCCCTAAGACTCAAGGAAGAAGCTATAGCCCCACTATCAACACCCAAAGCTGAAGTTCTATTTAAACTATTCCCTGAAGCACTATCAATATATCCCCATAAACACTAAGAGCCTTCCCGGTATTAAATTACCAAAAACCCCTAAAAAATCAACACAAACTTCCCACCCCGCGGCCCACACCTGCACGCGGAAATTTTATAACACTACTACAAACAAATACCACACGCACACCCCCAAAAAACGTACAGAGTACATTAATGCTCTACAAATACTGTATGTGATACATTAAATAGTCTATCCATATATGTACGCTGACACATACTAATGTATTGAGAACACAGTATGTACGTGGTGTGTAAAATAACCCGCTCATGCATGTTAAGCCAGTACATATGAATTAATGTACTCCGGACATAATATGTATATAGTACATTAAATTATTATCCCCATGCATATAAGCCAGTACAATTTACATATTAACCGTACATAGGACATACCATGTTTAACTGTACATAGCGCATCTAAGTCAAATCCATCCTCGTCAACATGCGTATCCCGCCCACTAGATCACGAGCTTAATCACCATGCCGCGTGAAACCAGCAACCCGCTTGGCAGGGATCCCTCTTCTCGCTCCGGGCCCATTAATCGTGGGGGTAGCTAAGGAATGAACTTTATCAGACATCTGGTTCTTTCTTCAGGGCCATCTCACCTAAAATCGCCCACTCTTTCCCCTTAAATAAGACATCTCGATGGACTAATGACTAATCAGCCCATGCTCACACATAACTGTGCTGTCATGCATTTGGTATTTTTTAATTTTCGGGGATGCTTGGACTCAGCTATGGCCGTCTGAGGCCCCGACGCGGAGCATATATTGTAGCTGGACTTAACTGCATCTTGAGCATCACCATAATGGTAGGCACGAGCATCACAGTCAATGGTAACAGGACATGGTCTGTCATTAAGCATGGACATTACAGTCAATGGCTACAGGACATAAACATCACATATCCCCCCAGGCCCCTCCTCCTCCCCCTATATATCTACCCCCTTTTCAACATACTCCCCCCAAGATACTAATTTGAATTTATCTTATTCCCAATACTTAAATTAGCACTCCAAACAAGGTAAGTATATAAGCACCTAGACCATCTTATGGCATATG